CTAGATAAATAGAATAGTCTTTTTATACAGAATTTATACAGAATGGAGCGGGTAGCGGGAATCGAACCCGCATCGTTAGCTTGGAAGGCTAGGGGTTATAGTCGACGTTGGTTGATTATTTTTAACGTCTCTAATTCAAAACCGAACATGAAATTTGGATTTCATTCGGCTCCTTTATGGATATTCTCACCACTTAACATCTATGTCAGCTTTTCTGTCTGAATGGAACCAAGGCTCTCCGCTTTCTAGATGATCCCTATAGAATAGAAGAGGAGATAGAAATTATCCTAAATATCTATCTAATCTACTTACTTCGTTCCCTAATTTCATTCAAGAGATCTTGAGGAAAAGAGTTGGGTTTCCACCGAGCTGAAACAATATACTGGTGGTTCTAGTAAACCAAAACTATCGTTTTTAGCTATTGGGCTTCCATTTCCTTTTTAAACAAAAGGAGGTTTAGTTACGATTGGAAATAAATTTTTTTGTATCTTCATCCATAGACCCTTTACTCATATTTATTCAATTGGAATACTTAATCCAATGCAAAATTATGCTTCGCGACTCTGTATTCATAATCGAATTTTTATTTTGCATGCAAATTCAATTAGTCTTTAGATACAAATCGCGAGAATTTATATTATTCCTCAATATGCTATTGAGAGGAAAAGGATTAAACCCTTTATAAGAACTAAAGTTTTTATCGGAATATGAATAGAAAAAACTTAAGGATGCCTTAAGTATATCATTTCAAATTCAGTTATTAATAGAACGAATCACACTTTTACCACTAAACTATACCCGCTACATGTAGATTATGATACCAACGCTACCCTTTGTCAAGGGTAGCCATTCGAGAACGAGGCAAATTCCACCTTATCGAATCAAACGGAGAAAGTTCATGACAGTGAGCTGTTGGTACTTCAATTGCGGGCCTTTACTTTTCCTTTAGGATTTAGATAGCCCCTCTCTAGTCTGTAAAATACATCTCTTTTTACCATGCCAATTGCGTATGAACGAACCAAATGTATGTATTTCGATTAGGATCGTATTCTAAGGAAGAATTTTTTTATTCCTACAATATACACTAAGAGATATAGGGAGCAATACAGTTCCCATAAATCCCTTTCTTCTTTTTCTTTTTTGTTGGGCAGTTTTTTGTTGGGCAGACAGTAGAATAATTTTTCTACTCTGCAGTAGAAATTTGTTAGAATAAAATTGTTGATAAAACTCCAACATAGTTTGTTCAAAATGCACCAGAATCCTTGGGGAATATTCAAGTACTCGGTTTCCAAGGGGTATCTGTTAAAAATTGTTTCAATCTCTCACCAAAACAGATAAGAAGTATATCACTGAAAATTAATACCCAACCATATGGATATATGAAGGGCCAAAATTCCTTTATACCCCACCCAATTAGAATTAGGGGAAATAAAACAAAACATAAATGGAGAAAGTTCTCATTAGAAGATCCGCCAATCCCTAATTCCGCAGAACATTCTGAGCACGTGAAAAGTGAATAGCGTAAAGATAAAAAAAAAGTCTACCTTTTTTTTAACAGCATTTCTTATTGTCCCTTTGGCCTTTTTGGCCTATTATTGTATCTGATTTTACAATTGTTCTCCTACTCAAAAAAAGAACTTCTGGTTTTTGGTTTGGTAAGTCGTACGAGATCGTGTTTACAGACCTATGAACTTGCCCTCTTCGAGTATATCGGATACTAATAATAATTTTTGAGTGTGTCAACTCTTTATTCACGTATTTTATTATACCTTATACGTATTTATATATATATAAATATAATACCTCTACTTTGTGCAAGTGATAAGAGAGAATATGAAAGATTTTCTTTTTTTTCTCAAGATTTTGAACCTCGCTATGAATAAACTTCTATATCTCCATCTAATAAACTTCTATATCTCCATATGTGGCTAATTATTTAATAAAATCGAATAAAAAGCCCTTTTAACTCAGTGGTAGAGTAATGCCATGGTAAGGCATAAGTCATCGGTTCAAATCCGATAAAGGGCTTTTCGTTTAGTGCTAGAGTAATGCCATGGTAAGAGGGAAGTTATTGGTTCGAATCCGATAAAAAACTTTTCTACTAAATTCATTCACTTTTTTCTTTTTTTGAAAATATCTCTATTTTTTCTTGAATTTTATGACTTAGTTTAGTGCGAGATGCCAAAATTTTGGGTTTGAACACTAAACACTGAACTAACCTAGAATCCTTTAATCTATTCTTATTTCTATACTCTTTAAATTTAAACGAATTTCCTTAAAAAGTAGGGTATGATCCGTGAATTAACCTAACCGTCAACTAAAAAAAAATCCTATGAAAGCATAACAAAAAAGTAAGAAAGACTCTTTGCTTTGATCTAGTTATACTCTTCGAGTATATTGACAATTCTAAAAAACTGCTCATACTATCATTATAATATAATGACGAGTGGTTGTATTTGTATATGGCTCCATCGTCTATTGATGCCCCTATCGTCTAGTGGTTCAGGACATCTCTCTTTCAAGGAGGCAGCGGGGATTCGACTTCCCCTGGGGGTAGGGAGTATTATAAAAAGAGGTTAGTCATAGATTATCAAAAACCCTAGAATAAATTCTTCCTGGGTCGATGCCCGAGCGGTTAATGGGGACGGACTGTAAATTCGTTGACGATATGTCTACGCTGGTTCAAATCCAGCTCGGCCCAATAATGTAGGGCTTCATTAATATGAACTAAATCCATTTTTTTCTTCCATAAAAAAACTATCAGATCCATAGAAATAAAGGAGAATATGATTCGTCTATTTCTTAGAGTACGACAGACGAATCGAATCTTCTTATGGTTCTTAAGAATAGATATGCCACACACCCCGCAGGGATTGTAGTTCAATTGGTCAGAGCACCGCCCTGTCAAGGCGGAAGCTGCGGGTTCGAGCCCCGTCAGTCCCGAACTAGAGTTCAATGAATGGGCAAATTCATCTTTCCTTTTTTCATCAAAAATTTTCCTGAAAAAAAGGGGGATAGGGGGCAAGATCAAATATCTATAGGGGCGCCCTTACTTTACCTTTTTTTATTTCGCATTTCTCAGTAAAAAGAGAGCTGTATAGGAATTTTTTTCACTACTTCAGGAAAGACGTACATATCATACGTGGATTAGTATAATTAGAGTACTGGGATTTTACCAGAATCCATACAAAAATCGTATTCGTTTATTATTCGAGAATACATTTAATATAATTACTTCCTTTTGGGGGGTTAAACCATACCCCTTACATTCTGTAGTTCCAACTTTGTTTGTGTATGTTCAATGAATAATTGGAAAGAATCTACCTTATTCTCAGTCCATTTGCCGACTCCTTTTTTTACCGGTCTGTTCTCATCTTTAGACCCCAAAAAGCAGATATTATTAGTAACCTAATAAAAATCAAACAAACGCTCTTTTTCCTAAATTATTGGATCTTTTTTAGTTAAGATCCTCTTTTCTCGATCTCATTTCTACTGTTTATTTGGATGTCTATGTGACTCCTAGAAAGTCGGTCATATAATACATACATAATTGTATGTATAACTATAAGAAAAAGGAAGGGAAATTGGATAATATAAGATAAGAAAGATTCTGGGTTATACATATGGAAAAGCAAAAGTGGAAAAGGATGAAAAATAGAGGGGGTTCTGAATCCAATCAAAAAACTTATTTTTGTCTTAGTATGGATAAGGGATCCTCCTATGTTATATTATTCAACTATCAACCTTGAATTGATTTGATAGATCCCATATTAATAATATTGAATTGATTCAGTATTATCAGAATGCAAGTTCTCCCCTTTAATTTACAGGATACCCCTTTTTCCTCTCCATGGGATTACATCCCGAGTTATTGTGAAAAAAAGAATAGAGAAGTTATGGAAGTCAATATTCTCGCATTTATTGCTACTGCATTGTTCATTCTAGTTCCTACTGCCTTTTTACTTATTATTTATGTAAAAACGGCCAGCCAAAATGATTAATTGGAATTCCAATTAATCATTGAAGAAATGAAAAAGGGATTAAAAAAAAGTCTTAAATGAAAGGATCTGGTTGGAATCATAAAGTGTGGTAGAAAAAACTATATGTAGTTTTTTCTACCACACTTTAGATTCCTTCTATTAGATTATCTTAAATCTACATAGAAAAAGTTAGTATATTGAAATAGCAATCTAATTCAACTTCTTTTTTCACTGCATCCACTTAATTTCAATTAAGTCAAAATCAAAAAAATCGAAGACAATTCTTCGTTCGAAAAAATCCATGGAGGGGAGAAAAATAATATGAGAATAGACTATAATAAAAAATAAAAGAAGAAAAGTAAAAGGAAAAATCTGCGAATCTTTTATGCTTAAAAATGCCTCGAGATGCTTCACGCGGGATCCTTCAAAAACAAAAAAAAAAGAAATAGAGAAAAAAAGTTTGTCAAAATGATTAATGCAAAACGATCAATTAAAGAAAAGAGTTGATACTACAATTCGACTACTCAATTTAGTAGTATCCCTAGAGTCCACTTCTTCCCCATACTACTAGCGAAAGAGAAAATGTAAAGACTACCATTAAACCAGCCCAAGCGAGACTTACCATATCCATGTAAATTATATCTCCTATTTCTATAAAGGAATTATTCTACTATTGATCCATAATCATAGTGGAATCCAGGGTACAGAGTCAAAAGGCCATTCTGCCTTAAGACTATGGAAGAATCGGTTAAAGCAATTTATTCCTAACAAATTCTTATATGATTTCTAGTAGAATTGGAGAATATTAAGTATAAATACGATACATAGCCTTTTCCCTAAAAAGAGTATAGGGGGATGTCCTGAATCGAAGACGCGGGAATAGAGATATTTTTTCTTCCTTTTGTTACCGCCACTTTCTTTATAAGCAAAGGACATCAAAATATACCATAAAATTAGGATAGCTAAATATTTATTGGATACCTACCTTACCCCTGTTTATTTTTTTGACCTAAACCCTACTGCCCCACTTTCTATCTTTCTATGAAAGAGTGAGAAAATCTTATCAACAACTCCGAAATTTATTTTTGATCAGCCTATTCAATCTGATTCTCAACAGAATCCGTAGCTTTTACTTTAGTGTATGTAGGTAGCAGAAGTGTATGTAGGTAGCATAAGATGTACGAAGTGTATGTAGTAAGATGTACGATAAAAAATGTCTGATAATTAGGAAGTCTTGATAGTTCTTCGCGAACTCCCTTCTTCACTTCAATCTTGGATTGAAAAAAGAATAAGGAAACGCTACCTTATTCCTATTGGTAGCCTTTTGGGCCACTGCTGCCAAAACAAACCCGAGTTTAAGGATAGAACTATGGTATAAATTCTCAAAATCCAGTATCGCCAGACCTAGTTACTCGCTTGCCCGAACTTATGGGGAGTACGAATTTGTCGAGTTTGATCAGCACTATAATACTAAGTATTTTATTGATCAGGCGGCACCCAGATTTGAACTGGGGATAAAGGATTTGCAGTCCCCTGCCTTACCACTTGGCCATGCCGCCAAAAAATCCGATCTAAAATCGAGAAAAGAACAAGTATTCATCCACATTTTCTTATTAAAAAACTTTTTATTTTCTTTTGAATCTAATTCTAATTACCTTTTTCCAATATTTTTCAAAAAATCGATTTCTGCTTTTTTGGATTCTGTTTCGCTTATTCTCCTCGACAGATTCCATCTTAAATTAAAACACACATTGCTAACACTGGAAAACTTTCCTTTTCTTTCTATTCTATCGAGATGACAAAGGAGAAAAAGTGAATTTCCAGTCACAGGCTGTAAAATTAAGAACAAATTGGAACCATTAACTAGAATTTTCTTTTTCTTTTTTTAATTGCAGTAGTCAACAACTCTGAAATCAGTATTCTCTTCCCCCATTCCTTTTAATGGCATAATAAAATAGAATAAATGTTTTCCTAATCTGTATATAGGTAAACTTCAGATCCGAACAGCATTATTATCTATGGATCCCCCTTATGTACATATCCTTACAGGGAATCATGCTTTAATTTTTCATTGCTTAAATATCTTAAAAAAAAGGAGGAAATTTGCTATGATATAGATTATGGCCCGGCCTTCTTGGCCCATCCAAGTGAAATTACGATAAAAGAAAGGATATGTGGATAGGTGGATAACTAGATGGGCAAGTACTTAAAAAATAAAGTACTTACTTTATTTTTTATTTTAATTTTTAGGATTTTACAACAAAATTCTTTATTTTCCAGCAATTCTACTACTACGATACGAAACAAATTGAAAATTAAACTAAGTGTGCTATTCTAAATTGAACTAAAGTCAAACTTTTTAGTGCTTATAAATTATTATGATTTATACCTTTCAAAGAAAGGAGATAAAACGAAAAATCTTTCCTATCCAATCTAATTAGAATATTGTAAAGTTTAAGTGGAAGAATTTTTTCTAGGACTGTTTTATCAATTCATTTTCATTCCATTTCTACCCCTGCCAAATTCCAACTTTGTTCAAAATTGTCTCGATTCATATGTATGAAATACATATATGAAATATGTATGTGGAGTTCCCTAGAATTTCATGTGATTCAGTAAACGGAATATAGATTCCATGATTGCTAGATTCATCCGTAGGGATTGATGAAGAGTGAACTGTTAATGGAATTTTTCTTCGATAAATAGGAAACTTAAGATTAAGATGCTCCGGAATGGAAATGAGGGAATATCCACAATACCTGGATTTAGTCAGGTCCAATTCGAAGGATTTTGTAGGTTCATTAATCAAGGATTGGCAGAAGAACTTGAGAAGTTTCCAACAATTAAAGATCCAGATCACGAAATTGCATTTCAATTATTTGCAAAAGGGTATAAATTGCTAGAACCTGCGATAAAAGAAAGGGATGCTGTGTATGAATCACTCACCTATTCTTCTGAATTCTATGTATCTGCGCGATTAATTTTTGGTTTCGATGTGCAAAAGCAAACCATTTCTATTGGAAACATTCCCATAATGAATTCCTTAGGAACCTTTATAATAAATGGAATATACCGAATTGTGATCAATCAAATATTGCTAAGTCCTGGTATTTACTACCGCTCGGAATTAGACCACAAGGGAATTTCTATATACACTGGGACTATAATATCAGATTGGGGAGGAAGATCGGAATTAGTAATTGATAAAAAAGAAAGGATATGGGCTCGCGTGAGTAGAAAACAAAAGATATCTATTTTAGTTCTATCATCAGCTATGGGTTTAAATCTAAGAGAAATTTTAGATAATGTTTCCTACCCCGAAATTTTTTTGTCTTTCCCGAATGCTAAGGAGAAGAAGAGGATTGAGTCAAAAGAAAAAGCTATTTTGGAGTTTTATCAACAATTTGCTTGTGTAGGCGGGGACCTGGTATTTTCGGGGTCCTTATGTGAGGAATTACAAAAGAAATTTTTTCAACAAAAATGTGAATTAGGAAGAGTTGGTCGACGAAATATGAATCGTAGACTGAATCTTGATATACCCCAGAACAATACATTCTTGTTACCACGAGATGTATTGGCTGCTACGGATCATTTGATTGGAATGAAATTTGAAACGGGTATACTTGACGATGACGATATGAATCACTTGAAAAATAAACGTATTCGTTCCGTTGCGGATCTGTTACAAGATCAATTCGGACTGGCTCTTGTTCGTTTACAACATGCGGTTCAAAAAACTATCCGTAGAGTATTCATACGTCAATCGAAACCGACTCCACAAACTTTGGTAACTCCAACTTCAACTTCGATTTTATTAATAACAACTTATGAGACCTTTTTTGGCACATACCCCTTATCTCAAGTTTTTGATCAAACCAATCCATTGACACAAACGGTTCATGGGCGAAAAGTGAGTTGTTTGGGTCCTGGAGGGTTAACGGGGAGAACTGCGAGTTTTCGGAGCCGAGATATTCATCCGAGCCACTATGGGCGTATTTGTCCAATTGACACATCCGAAGGAATCAATGTTGGACTTACTGGATCCTTAGCAATTCATGCGAGAATTGATCACTGGTGGGGATCTATAGAGAGTCCATTTTATGAAATATCGGAGAAAGCAAAAGAAAAAAAAGAGAGACAGGTGGTTTATTTATCACCAAATAGAGATGAATATTATATGATAGCAGCAGGAAATTCTTTATCCTTGAATCAGGGTATTCAGGAAGACCAGGTTGTTCCAGCTAGATACCGTCAAGAATTCCTGACTATTGCATGGGAACAGATTCATGTTAGAAGTATTTTTCCTTTACAATATTTTTCTATTGGAGGTTCTCTTATTCCTTTTATCGAGCATAATGATGCGAATCGGGCTTTAATGAGTTCTAATATGCAGCGCCAAGCAGTTCCACTTTCTCGGTCCGAGAAGTGCATTGTTGGGACTGGATTGGAACGCCAAACAGCTCTAGATTCTAGGGTTTCCATTATAGCCGAACGCGGGGGAAAGATCATTTCTAGTGAAAGTCACAAGATCCTTTTATCAAGTAGTGGGAAGATTATAAGTATTCCTTTAGTTGCTCCTCGGCGCTCTAATAAAAATACTTGTATGCACCAAAAACCTCAGGTTCCGCGGGGTAAATCCATTAAAAAAGGGCAAATTTTAGCGGAGGGAGCAGCTACAGTTGGTGGGGAACTTGCTTTAGGAAAAAACATTTTAGTAGCTTATATGCCGTGGGAGGGTTACAATTTTGAAGACGCAGTACTAATTAGCGAACGTTTGGTATGTGAGGATATTTATACCTCTTTTCACATCCGAAAATATGAAATTCAGACGGATACGACAAGCCAAGGCTCTGCTGAAAAAATCACTAAAGAAATACCACATCTAGAAGAACATTTACTCCGGAATTTGGACAGAAATGGAGTTGTGAGGTTGGGATCCTGGGTAGAAACTGGTGATATTTTAGTAGGTAAATTAACGCCTCAGATAGCGAGTGAATCGTCGTATATCGCGGAAGCTGGATTATTACGGGCCATTTTTGGTCTTGAGGTATCTACTTCAAAAGAAACATCTCTCAAACTACCTATAGGTGGAAGAGGGCGCGTTATCGATGTAAAATGGATCCAGAGGGACCCCCTCGACATAATGATTCGTGTATATATTTTACAGAAACGTGAAATTAAAGTTGGGGATAAAGTAGCCGGAAGACACGGGAATAAGGGGATCATTTCCAAAATTTTGCCTAGGCAAGATATGCCATATTTGCAAGATGGAACGCCTGTTGATATGGTCTTCAATCCCTTAGGAGTACCCTCACGAATGAATGTGGGACAAATATTTGAGAGCTCGCTCGGATTAGCGGGGGATCTGCTAAAGAAACATTATAGAATAGCACCCTTTGATGAGAGATATGAGCAAGAAGCTTCAAGAAAACTTGTGTTTTCGGAATTATATGAAGCCAGTAAACAAACAAAAAATCCATGGGTATTTGAACCCGAGTACCCGGGAAAAAGCAGAATATTTGATGGACGAACAGGAGATCCCTTCGAACAACCTGTTCTAATAGGTAAGTCCTATATCTTAAAATTAATTCATCAAGTTGATGAGAAAATCCATGGACGTTCTACTGGGCCGTACTCGCTTGTTACCCAACAACCCGTTCGAGGAAGAGCCAAGCAAGGGGGACAACGGGTAGGAGAAATGGAAGTTTGGGCTTTAGAAGGATTTGGTGTTGCTCATATTTTACAAGAAATACTTACTTATAAATCTGATCATCTTATAGCTCGCCAAGAAATACTTAATGCTACGATCTGGGGAAAAAGAGTGCCTAATCACGAGGATCCTCCAGAATCTTTTCGAGTGCTCGTTCGAGAACTACGATCTTTGGCTCTAGAACTGAACCATTTCCTTGTATCTGAGAAGAACTTTCAGGTTAATAGGGAGGATGTTTGATCGGCATAAATATAAATTCTTTTCTTATTTCTATTTTATGATTGACCAATATAAACATAAACAACTTCAAATTGGACTCGTTTCCCCTCAACAAATAAAGGCTTGGGCTAACAAAATCTTACCTAATGGGGAAGTCGTTGGCGAAGTCACAAGGCCCTCCACTTTTCATTATAAAACCGATAAACCAGAAAAAGATGGATTGTTTTGCGAAAGAATCTTTGGACCCATAAAAAGCGGAATTTGCGCTTGTGGAAATTCTCGAGTGAGCGTAGCTGAAAACGAAGACGAAAGATTTTGCCAAAAATGCGGGGTAGAATTTGTTGATTCTCGAATACGAAGATATCAAATGGGATACATCAAACTGGCATGTCCAGTGACTCATGTGTGGTATTTGAAAGGTCTTCCTAGTTATATCGCGAATCTTTTAGATAAACCCCTTAAGAAATTGGAGGGCTTAGTATACGGCGATTTCTCTTTTGCTAGGCCCTGCGCTAAAAAACCTACTTTCTTACGATTACGAGGTTTATTCGAAGATGAAATTTCATCTTGTAACCATAGCATTTCCCCTTTTTTTTCTACCCCAGGCTTTGCAACATTTCGAAATCGGGAAATTGCGACAGGAGCAGGTGCTATTAGAGAACAATTAGCGGATTTGGATTTGCGAATCATTATAGAGAATTCGTTGGTTGAATGGAAGGAATTAGAAGACGAGGGGTATAGTGGAGATGAATGGGAAGATAGAAAAAGAGGAATAAGAAAAGTTTTTTTGATTAGACGCATGCAATTGGCGAAACATTTTATTCAAACAAATGTAGACCCAGAATGGATGGTTTTGTGCTTATTACCGGTTCTTCCTCCCGAATTGAGACCCATTGTTTATAGGTCTGGGGATAAAGTAGTGACTTCGGATATTAATGAACTTTATAAGAGAGTTATCCGTCGGAACAACAACCTTGCCTATCTATTAAAAAGAAGTGAATTGGCGCCAGCAGATTTAGTAATGTGCCAGGAAAAATTGGTACAAGAAGCTGTGGATACACTTCTTGATAGTGGGTCCCGCGGGCAACTGACGAGGAATGGTCACAATAAAGTATACAAGTCACTTTCAGATGTAATTGAGGGTAAAGAGGGAAGGTTTCGCGAGACTCTGCTTGGGAAACGGGTCGATTACTCGGGGCGTTCTGTCATTGTTGTGGGTCCTTCGCTTTCATTACATCAATGTGGATTACCTCTAGAGATAGCAATAAAGCTTTTTCAGCTATTTGTAATTCGCGATTTAATCACGAAACGTGCTACTTCTAATGTCAGGATTGCTAAAAGGAAAATTTGGGAAAAAGAACCCATTGTATGGGAAATACTTCAAGAAGTTATGCGGGGGCATCCTGTACTGTTGAACAGAGCACCTACCCTGCATAGATTAGGCATACAAGCCTTCCAACCCACTTTAGTAGAGGGTCGTACTATTTGTTTACATCCATTAGTGTGTAAGGGTTTCAATGCGGACTTTGATGGGGATCAAATGGCTGTTCATCTACCTTTATCCTTGGAAGCTCAGGCGGAAGCTCGTTTACTTATGTTTTCTCATATGAATCTCCTGTCTCCCGCTATTGGAGATCCTATTTGCGTGCCAACCCAAGATATGCTTATCGGACTTTATGTATTAACGATTGGAAACCGTCGCGGTATTTGTGGAAACAGATATAATAGTTGCAGAAATTATCCAAATAAAAAAGTAAACTACAATAATAATAATTATTATAAGTATACGAAGGATAAAGAACCCCATTTTTCTAGTTCCTATGATGCACTGGGAGCTTATATACAGAAACGAATTGGTTTAAACAGTCCCTTGTGGCTTCGATGGAAACTAGATCAACGCGTCATTGGGTCAACAGAAGTTCCGATTGAAGTTCAATATGAATCTTTTGGGACTTATCATGAGATTTATGCTCACTATCTAATAGTGGGAAATAGAAAAAAAGAAACCTGTTCTATATACATTCGAACCACTCTTGGTCATATTTCTTTTTATAGAGAAATAGAGGAAGCCATACACGGATTTAGTCAAGCCTATTCATACACTATCTAAACAAGGAAGTTAGATTCGGCGACGCCCTTTTCGGGGGGCATTCCGATTTCGCTAGTACCTTCTTTTTTGCCGCTCAAATCCATGAGGAAAGGGGGTAAATTAAGTTTTCGAATCACTGACTCAGGCCCATTGTCGAATCCTACTCAGCAATTGTCGAATCCTACTCAGCCAAAATGAAAATGGGGGTACTTATGTATGGCGGAACGGGCCAACCAGATCTTTCATAATAAAGAGATAGACGGAACTGCTATGAAACGGCTTATTAGCAGATTAATAGATCATTTCGGAATGGGATATACATCCCATATACTGGATCAAATAAAGACTCTGGGCTTCCATCAAGCCACTACTACATCGATTTCTTTAGGAATCGAGGATCTTTTAACAATACCCTCTAAAGGATGGTTAGTCCAAGACGCAGAACAGCAGAGTTTTCTTTTGGAGAAACACTATTATTATGGGGCTGTACACGCGGTAGAAAAATTACGCCAATCCGTTGAGATATGGTATGCTACAAGCGAATATTTGAAACAAGAAATGAATTCGAATTTTCGGATAACAGATCCTTCTAATCCGGTCTATCTAATGTCTTTTTCAGGAGCCAGAGGAAATGCATCCCAGGTACACCAATTAGTAGGTATGAGAGGGTTAATGTCGGATCCTCAAGGACAAATGATTGATTTACCTATTCAAAGCAATTTACGCGAGGGACTTTCTTTGACAGAATATATAATTTCCTGCTACGGAGCCCGCAAAGGAGTTGTAGATACTGCTGTACGAACAGCGGATGCTGGATATCTTACACGTAGACTTGTTGAAGTAGTTCAACATATTATTGTGCGTAGAAGAGATTGTGGTACTATACGAGGTATTTCTGTGAGTCCTCAAAAGGGGATGACGGAAAAACTTTTTGTCCAAACACTAATTGGCCGTGTATTAGCAGATGATATATATATCGATTTACGATGCATTGCTGCTCGAAATCAAGATATTGGAATTGGATTAGTCAATCGATTCATAACAGCCTTTCGAGCACAACCGTTTCGAGCACAGCCGATATATATTAGAACTCCTTTTACTTGCCGGAGCACATCCTGGATCTGTCAATTATGTTATGGGCGGAGTCCCACTCATGGGGATCTGGTCGAGTTGGGGGAAGCTGTAGGTATTATTGCGGGTCAATCAATTGGAGAGCCCGGGACTCAACTAACATTAAGAACTTTTCATACAGGTGGAGTATTCACGGGGGGTACTGCCGACCTTGTACGATCCCCCTCGAATGGAAAAATCCAATTCAGTGAGGATTTGGTTCACCCCACACGTACCCGTCATGGGCAGCCGGCTTTTCTATGCTATATAGACTTGCATGTAACTATTCAGAGTCAGGCTATTCTACATAGTGTGAATATTCCGTTAAAAAGCTTGATTCTAGTGCAAAATGATCAATATGTAGAATCCGAACAAGTAATTGCGGAGATTCGTGCCGGAACGTCCACTTTGCATTTTAAAGAAAAGGTACAAAAACATATTTATTCCGAATCAGACGGGGAAATGCACTGGAGTACTGATGTTTACCATGCGCCCGAGTATCAATATGGTAATCTTCGTCGATTACCAAAAACAAGCCATTTATGGATATTGTCGGTAAGTATGTGCCGATCTAGTATAGCATCTTTTTCGCTCCACAAGGATCAAGATCAAATGAATACTTATTCTTTTTCTGTTGACGAAAGATATATCTTTGACCTCTCAATGGTTAATGATCAAGTAAGCCATACACTGTTGGATACTTTTGGTAAAAAAGATAGGAAAATTCTTGATTATTTAACGCCAAATCGAATCATGTCCAACAGTCATTGGAATTTTATCTATCCTTCTATTCTTCAAGAGAATTCAGATTTGTTGGCGAAAAAGCGAAGAAATAGGTTCGTCATTCCATTACAATATCATCAAGAAGAAGAGAAAGAGCTAATATCTTGTTTGGGGATTTCGATTGAAATACCTTTTATGGGTGTTTTACGTAGAAATACTATTTTTGCTTATTTTGACGATCCACGATACAGAAAAGATAAAAAGGGTTCTGGAATTGTTAAATTTAGATATCGGACCCTAGAGGAAGAATATCGGACCCGAGAGGAAGACTCAGAGAACGAATATGAGAGCTCAGAGAACGAATACAGGGCCCGAGAGGACGGATATGAAACCCTAGAAGACGATTATGGGACTCTAGAGAACGAATATGAAACTCTAGAAGATGAATATGGGATCCTAGAGGACGAATATAGGACTCTAGAGAAAGACTCAGAAGAACAATACGGGAGCTCAGAGAACCAATATAACACCCGAGAGGACGAATATGGAATTCTAGAGGAAGACTCAGAAGAAGAATATGGGAGCCCTGAAGATGGATCAGAGAACGAATATGGGACTTTAGAAGAAGACTCAGAGGAAGACTCAGAGGAAGACTCAGAGGACGAATACGGGAGCCCGGAGGAATATTCTATCTTAAAAAAAGAGGGTTTTATTGAGCATCGAGGAACAAAAGAATTTTGTCTAAAATACCAAAAAGAAGTAGAGCGGTTTTTTTTCATTCTTCAAGAACTGCATATCTTGCCGAGATCCTCATCCCTAAAGGTACTTGACAATAGTATTATTGGAGTGGATACACAACTCACAAAAAATACAAGAAGTCGACTAGGTGGATTGGTCCGAGTGAAGAGAAAAAAAAGCCATACGGAACTCCAAATTTTTTCCGGAGATATTCATTTTCTTGAAGAGGCGGATAAGATATTAGGTGGCAGTTTAATACCACCAGAAAGAGAAAAAAAATATTTTAAAGAATCAAAAAAAAGGAAAAATTGGGTTTATGTTCAACGCAAAAAAATTATCAAAAGCAAGGAAAAATATTTTGTTTCAGTTCGACCTGCAGTCGCATATGAAATGAACGAAGGGAGAAATTTCGCAAAACTTTTCCCGCACGATCTCCTGCAAGAAGAGGATAATCTCCAACTTCGACTTGTCAATTTTATTTCTCATGAAAATAGCAAGTTAACTCAAAGAATTTATCACACGAATAGTCAATTCGTTCGAACTTGCTTAGTAATGAATTGGGAACAAGAAGAAAAAGAGGGGGCTCGTGCTTCCCTTGTTGAGGTAAAAACAAATGATCTGATTCGCGAGTTCCTAAGAATTGAGTTAGTCAAGTCCACTATTTCGTATACACGAAGAAGGTATGATATGACAAGTGTAAGGCCCATTCCCACTAAAAGTTTAGATCGCAACAATACCAATTCCTTTTATTACAAGGCGAAGATTCAATCACTTAGCCAACATCAAGAAACTATGGGCACTTTGTTGAATCGAAATAAAGAATACCCGTCTTTGAGGATTTTGTCGGCATCCAACTGTTCGCGAATTGGTTTATTCAAGAATTCGAAATATCCCAATGCAGTAAAAGAATCGAATTCTAGAATTGCTATTCGAGATATTTTTGGACTCTTAGGTGTTATTGTACCTAGTATATCAAATTTTTCTTCATCTTACTATTTATTAACGCATAATCGGGTCTTGTTAAAAAAATACTTGTTCCTCGACAATTTGAAACAAATCTTCCAAGTACTTCACGGACTTAAATACTCTTTAATAGATGAAAATAAAAGGATTTCCAATTTTGACAGTAACATCGTGTTGGATCCATTCCATTTGAATTGGCACTTTCTCCATCATAACTCATGGGAGGAGACATTGGCAATAATTTGCCTTGGACAATTTATTTGCGAAAATGTATGTCTATTTAAATCGCACATAAAAAAATCTGGTCAAATTTTCATTGTTAATATGAACTCTTTTATTATAAGAGCAGCTAAACCTTATTTGGCCACTATAGGAGCAACTGTTCATGGTCATTATGGAAAAATACTTTACAAAGGAGATAGGTTAGTTACCTTTATATATGAAAAATCGAGATCGAGTGATATAACGCAAGGTCTTCCAAAAGTAGAACAAATCTTCGAAGCGCGTTCAATTGATTCACTATCGCCGAATCTCGAAAGGAGAATTGAGGATTGGAATGAGCGTATACCAAGAATTCTTGGGGTTCCCTGGGGATTCTTGATTGGAGCTGAGCTAACCATAGCTCAAAGTCGTATCTCTTTGGTTAATAAGATCCAAAAGGTTTATAGATCCCAAGGGGTACAGATCCATAATAGACATATAGAGATTATTATACGCCAAGTAACATCAAAAGTACGGGTTTCCGAAGATGGAATGTCTAATGTTTTTTTACCAGGGGAATTAATAGGACTATTGCGAGCAGAACGAGCAGCGCGGGCTTTGGATGAATCGATCTATTATCGGGCAATCTTATTAGGAATAACAAGGGCTTCCCTGAATACCCAAAGTTTCATATCTGAAGCAAGTTTTCAAGAAACTGCTCGAGTTTTAGCAAAAGCTGCCTTACGAGGTCGTATTGATTGGTTGAAAGGCCTGAAAGAAAACGTCGTTCTGGGGGGGATTATACCTGTTGGTACCGGATTCCAAAAATTTGTCCATGGTTCCCCACAAGACAAGAACCTTTATTTCGAAATTCAAAAAAAAAATCTATTCGGATCGGAAATGAGAGATATTTTGTTTCTCCACACAGAATTAGTTTCTTCTGATTCTAATGTAACAAATTCTAATGTAACAAACAATTTCTATGAGACATCAGAACCCCGATTTACCCCCATTTATACGATTTAAGGATACATAACTGGATTTTTTTAGTTTAATTTAAACTAGACTTTTGACCTTAGAATGCTAACAGGTCTTATTTTATATTTTGTATTTTAATATTTTCATTTTATTTTAATAAGTAAAAGAAGTCAGTCTAGAAGGTTCCATCGGAACAATTATTATTTATTTCAAGCTATTTCGGCTCTTTCTTAATCTTCAAAAAGAAATAAATTCCGTAACGGTAAGACGAAAAAAAAAGGAAGTGTGGAAAAAAATGACAAGAAGATATTGGAATATCAATTTGAAAGAGATGATAGAAGCGGGAGTTCATTTTGGTCATGGTATTAAGAAATGGAATCCTAAAATGGCACCTTACATCTCGGCAAAGCGGAAAGGTACTCATATTACAAATCTCGCTAGAACGGCTCGTTTTTTATCAGAAGCTTGTGATTTAGTTTTTGATGCAGCAAGTCAGGGAAAAAGCTTCTTAATTATTGGTACCAAAAAAAGAGCAGCAGATTTAGTAGCATCAGCTGCAATAAGGTCTCGTTGTCATTATGTTAATAAAAAGTGGTTTAGTGGTATGTTAACGAATTGGTCGATTACCAAAACTAGACTTTCTCAATTTAGAGACTTAAGAGCAGAAGAAAAGACGGGAAAATTCCACCATCTCCCCAAAAGAGATGTGGCAATCTTAAAGAGAAAATTATCTACCTTGCAAAGATATCTCGGCGGGATCAAATATATGACGAGATTGCCTGACATTGTGATCGTCCTTGATCAGCAAAAAGAGTATATAGCTCTTCGGGAATGTGCCATTTTGGGGATTCCTACTATTTCTTTAGTCGATACAAATTGTGACCCGGATCTCGCGAATATATCGATTCCTGCCAACGATGACACTATGACTTCAATTCGATTGATTCTTAACAAATTAGTATTTGCAATTTGTGAGGGACGTTCTCTCTATATAAGAAATCGTTGATTAAGATTAAGAAGAATTAAGAAGAATAGTTAATTCTTGAGCAACTGCGTGGATTTATGGGATCAGTTACTATTCTTTTTTGTTTTGCATAGATAAAAGAAGGGAAATATTGATATATATTAGAGGGTATTGATATATATTATGATCTGATGTGATTTCTTGGTATCCTAAATATAAGATTAATACTTCAAGTTGCTGAGTTGAGAAAGAGATGGTTGAATCAAAAGAATTCCTTTTTTGAAGTTCAATTTTTATCAGAGGACAATATGAATATTACACCATGTTCCATTAAAACACTCAAGGGGTTATACGATATATCGAGTGTAGAAGTAGGCCAACACTTCTATTGGCAAATAGGAGGTTTCCAAATTCATGCTCAAGTACTCATCACTTCTTGGGTCGTAATTACTATCTTGCTAGGCTCAGTTATCATAGCTGTTCAGAATCCACAAACCATACCGACCGACGGTCAGAATTTCTTCGAATATGTCCTTGAGTTTATTCGAGACTTGAGCAAAACTCAGATTGGAGAAGAATATGGTCCCTGGGTTCCCTTTATTGGAACTATGTTCCTTTTTATTTTTGTTTCAAATTGGTCGGGCGCTCTTTTACCTTGGAAAATTATAGAGTTACCCCATGGGGAATTAGCAGCGCCCACGAATGATATAAATACTACTGTTGCTTTAGCTTTACTCACATCAGCGGCATATTTTTATGCGGGTCTTAGCAAAAAAGGATTGAGTTATTTCGAGAAATATATTAAACCAACCCCAATTCTTTTACCAATTAACATACTAGAAGATTTCACAAAACCATTATCGCTTAGTTTTCGACTTTTCGGAAATATATTAGCGGATGAATTAGTCGTTGTTGTTCTTGTTTCTTTAGTCCCCTTAATAGTCCCTATACCAGTCATGTTTCTTGGATTATTTACAAGCGGTATTCAAGCTCTTATTTTTGCAACGTTAGCCGCAGCCTATATAGGTGAATCCATGGAAGGTCATCATTGAATTGACTAGTTTTTGAAATAGTCTTTTTTTTAGCTTAGCCCAATTCATGCATGGTTCCGGATAATCCTTCTGGGTGGAAAACTAAATAGTTCGAAATGTGTATGAATATACAACCTAAAGTTGTAGGAGAGAAAATAGACTAGACTTTATTACGATTAAGGAATTGTTAAAGTATATATGTATTCAGGGGGGGAATCAGGTTAGATCTATATCCTTAATGTCTATAAGACAGCCATCTTTTATGCGGCTTTCTAAGGAATGATTTTGGAATTGGATTCAATAGAAAATGAGAAAATACGCAAACAAAATAGAACAAATATATGTATATGGGATTTTTTTCTTCCTAAGTTAGATTCATTATCTAATCCGATATATAGAATTCCCTTCTATATGGAATGGAATTGGATTCCATACCCACTTCTATGCAGCATATTGTTAGCAATTGTATATCTTGATTTGATTCCTATTGGATTTAGATTAGTTCGATTTAAATAGGGGTTATTCCTGTGTTTCGTCTTTTATTATGGATTAGATGAAGGGGAAAAAATGGGAACTCAAGGATATCGAAGAGTAAAAAAAAAGGATGGAATGAAAGAATGGTTGGTTGGAAAGAAAGAGAAATAGAATAATAAAAATCTTATGGATTTACACAAATTTCTAATGATTAGAAACTAAAAACGAGATATCGAAGTAGTTCGGACGATTTAGATTATCATTTCAATTTGTACTTTTTAGTTACTTCTACCCAATAGAGCTTAGAAGTAATAATTTCTTGGTTGATTGTATCCTTAACCATTTCTTTTTTTTTTTTTACACGAGGAACTCACCATGAATCCACTAATTGCTGCTGCTTCCGTTATTGCTGCTGGATTAGCCGTAGGGCTTGCTTCTATTGGGCCTGGAGTTGGTCAAGGTACTGCTGCAGGACAAGCTGTAGAAGGTATTGCGAGACAGCCAGAAGCAGAAGGGAAAATACGAGGTACTTTATTGCTTAGTCTAGCTTTTATGGAAGCTTTAACAATTTATGGACTGGTTGTGGCACTAGCCCTTTTATTTGCGAACCCTTTTGTTTAATCCTAAAAAAGAAAATGAGTCCTTTAGGTTAGATACTTTAATTTACTCCTTTTTATTATATTATTCCAGGAATTATTTATTTATCGGGACAGACAATACCCCAGGAACCTCAGGAAGGGCTGATTTGAGCATGATCAATTTAGAGGATATGCTTGCCCTCTTCCTTCCCGTCCTTAGTTTAGGACAGTGGAAAGTCTTT